ATTCGTATATCTAAGATGTGTTCAAAATGAACAAAATTCTACCCATAACACCTATGTCAGCTTTTTTGTTTAAATATAAACAAAACGAATCGCTTTATAGATGATCCTTCTAGAAGAAGGTCATTTTAACAATCTTTCTAGTTACTTCGTTCTCTATTTCTATTTGAGAGGATCCTAAGGAAAAGGGTTTTGTTTCCAACGAGCTAAAACAAGATGGCGATGTCTCTAGTAAACCAAAGTCATCGTTCAATAGCTATTTTGCTTCAATTTATTTCTTTAGAAATCGAAAAGAAAATCGAAGGAAGGTTTAGTTACGATTAGAAATTTACTTTCTATCTTCACCCATGGATCCTTTACTCATAGTTATTCAATTGGAAGTGTTGAGCCAATTCAAATTCTGTTTCGCAATTTCATAATCCAACTTTGAAATTTATAAGTGACTCGGGGATAGAAATCACGAGAATGTGTAGTTTTTTTTTCTCGAATTGATCTTTTGATAGGTAAAGGATGAAATCCTTTTCATTTGAAGAAATAAAGTTTTTAATCGGAATATGAAGAAAACCGAAAGACCCTTTAACTATTAAGGGGTTAAAAGAACGAATCACACTTTTACCACTAAACTATACCCGCTACAATATGATTATTATATACAAATAGACTTCTTGTCGAACAAGAGAATTGAGCATAATTAAGATAGGATTATTAAAGAATAATAAAAATAAGCGTTTTTCATGGGGAGATAGAAATTTAATGAGCTTCGGAAAAGAAGTTTCATTTAAATTAAATGACTAAAGTTTTATCTTTTGGTGAACAAGTTTTGATAGATATAGATCGCAAAAACACTAAAATCAGAACACAAAAATGCATTGTGGAAGAATCGAGAGTTTTTAGTTGGGAAAATGAAAATAAAATATAAGAACGATAAAGAATGTAAATAGTCTTTCTTCTTTTTGTTGTTGCTTGAAGATAAGATATTTAATTGATTAAAACAAGAATTTTTTCATTTTAAAATTCTATTTATATTAAATTATTTTTGATTTTGTATATTATATAAAAAATATATATATATAATTAATACTATTATAATATAATTTAAATATATAAATAATATAAATAGAAAAGAAAAAGACTTTTTGTTTTCAAATCAGCTAAATCATTAATTATCTAGAATTCGTTGGACCAAAAAAAGGCCCGGCTAGGTACTGACCAAGCCAGGCCATCAGAATAAGAAGGGCTTTTCGAACAAAATAAACACAAAACAAAGAGGTCGTCCTTATTTTTCTTTATTTAGGTTGTTGGCATTTTCCAGCCCTTCCCTTTCAATAAAGGAAATTCCTGATTTGTCGATCGCTCTACATAATACATATTATAGATATATATAATAGAGCAAAGAGGCGAGAGAAAAAAACAAGACTCCTGACATTATGGGTAATGTAGTAATTAGCTTTTTCAATTGGGAGAGATGGCTGAGTGGACTAAAGCGTCGGATTGCTAATCCGTTGTATGAGTTATTCGTACCGAGGGTTCGAATCCCTCTCTTTCCGTTTCCGTTGATGACTTGATTTGTTTTTTTTTTCAAATCTTGAAAATCTTAGTTAAACGTGTAGAATATAGATAAAATCCTAAGAAGATTTGAAAATTCATCAAAGAAAACCCTTAGGATCTTATTCTTCACGTCCAGGATTACGTCCCGGATCATTAGATAGGAATCCAAAGATAAAGAGAGAAACAAAAAATATCACTACTGTATAAACGACGAGTTTCAGAGTAAGCATTACACAATCTCCAAATGATTTTTTGGGAAAAAAAAGAGAATAGATCTTCCATTTTTCTACCACATATCCTATTTTGACACCTTTCTATTTCTAGAAATAGAAATGAATTGTTACAAAACAAATGCATTTGTTTTTCATTAACAAAAATCTCTTTCATATCGAAATTATATATTGTAGTAGACCCTAATAGGGTTAGGGTCTTTTGCTGCAAAAGGGGTCACAAAATGAAGAGAAGAAATGGGTGGTAAGCCGCCCACTAACTCAATGTGCGAATCGAGGGTTCATACTCTAAAACTTATCTGATTTTTTCAATTGTTAGAATTTTTTCTCGAAGAAATCATGCATTTTCTAGGATATTATTATATATATTCTTAATTAAATTAGAATTATTAAGGATTTCATCGAAAACTTACAGCAGCTTGCCAAACAAAAGCTAAAAGAAAAAAAAACAGAGGTATAACTGGCATAACATCTACGATTGGATTCAAAAAAGCATAGGCTTCGGGCAATTTTCCGAAGACAAAACTACTCGAAGAAAGGGAAGAATTTATACAAATACAGATTAAACTAATGATATTAAGCATAACAGACATTTTTGTGTTCTTGGAGATAATTACATTTTGGTTGGGTTTTTGATATAAGGAAAAAGGAAGAAAGTCAGTTACGGTAGACAAAAAATCCTTCTTCTTTTTGAAACCACCCAATCACAAAATCCTCCAATTCTCAACTTAAAGGAGAATAGAAGAAATCATACTTTCATATAATATCTTAATTGAATTCTATGTAATGATCAATAAATTTACTATATCTATATGTATCAACATCCTACTACCCGTTTATTCTATAGATATATAGATATTTGGACTGGAGTTGACAAACAACCAATACCAATTTTATTGTTTCTTAGTTTAGATTCTAAATTGAAATGGGGCGTGGCCAAGTGGTAAGGCAACGGGTTTTGGTCCCGCTATTCGGAGGTTCGAATCCTTCCGTCCCAGAGGATTTTTATACTATTGCTATAGTATTCCTATTACTGCTATAGATAATGGAATGGTCCGGAGTAAATCAGTATTAATATTAATTTGAATATCTGTTCGAATTTCATTAACAAATGATCAAGTTCCCTAACATATGTTTTATAACATATTTTTTATGTTATGGAGCCAATGTGTTTTTTTTATATTTTATTTTTTTTAGGTATTTCGTGGTTGACTCTAATGAAAAATTGGAAATCTATGGAACGATTGAGGCAGGAATGATTTATCCTATTCCTTTTATTCACTTTATGACAAGATTTGATTATTGAAATATTACTCAACCCTATCCCTATGTTAAACAAAATACATAGAAAATGAGGAAATATTTAACTTATATGGTATGTATCGTTCTATTTCAATGCAAATCATTTTTAGATTTTTCTTTTCGTAATCAGATGAAAAGAATAAAGATTCAAATCTTTACTTATATCATTTTTTGATCTACTTGCGAAAAAAAAAATTGGATTATTTCTTCTTTATCTTTGATCTATTTTAAATCAGCGATGAGTCAAGGAAAGACGTATTGGATTAAACATGCTGCTTATCGGCGAATTTCCTTCAAAGAAGATAGTATTTCTAAATAGGAAACTTTTTCAATTATAGATATTTATTTTTAGAAATACTTTATTAATATTAATGATCTCTTGTCAGTTGAATCTTTGGTATTGAAAAAGTAGGAAATAGGATAATCTATCCTATTTAGTCACTTGAAGATGCAGAGTCAATAAGTTATTCGTTTCTATTATATATATAGTTATAATTATAACTTCTTTCTAGTATTTTGTATTATATAAATACGTTTTATGTATGTTAAAATATATTTATGGATGTTAAGTATCTTGTCTTGCTAAGACTTTTTCATAAAAATAGTTCTACATACAGATATCACATCATATTCATATTTGAAAATAATAAAATAAAAAGTCTAGATTACGCTGTTTATGTACAACCGAACCAATGACTATTCATGATTCCATAATTGGATCAATTCCATACTGGTTCCAAATTAGAGGAATGTGATGGTAAAACTTCGTTTGAAACGATGTGGTAGAAAGCAACGTGCGACTTGAAGGACACGATCCGTTGTGGATTTTTAGATCCACCATCTTATTTTCGATTTATCGAGGAATGAAGATGCTCTTGTCTCGACATCGTTTGTTCTGTTACACCCGAATCCTTTGTTTTTTTGTTGGGTTGTAAATAGTCTACGATGGAGCTCGAGTCGAAAAGTCGAAAGGATTAATTCATTTCTGGGGGGGCAAGGATCTAGGGTTAATGCCAATCAATCAATTGGGAACAACTTCGTAAACGTATCTTCTATATATAATAATAATATAGAAATCAAAAGGATCCAATTTCAACAAGTTTTGTTTTTAAATTGGAAACTTGTTGTAATTGATAAAACTTTTTGATTCAAAGTGTATTACGCGGGAATCAACTGTCCATCGGATTCTTTGATAAAAAGAAATAAAATTTCAAATATTTCCAATTCAAATCAAAGGGTATGTTGCTGCCATTTTGAAAGTATTAAGAAGCACCGAAGTAATGTCTAAACCCAATGATTAAAAATAAAGATTAAAGGATCTAAGAACAAGTAAACCCGTTTTAATTGTCTCGATAGTCTCAATAACTGGATCATCCAAATCTCATTTTTAATGAGACAAAAAAAGCGGGTAAAGACAACTCAATAAAGAAAATTGGCTAAAGAAAAGAATTTCCTTTTGAGCCATTTGAGAGTTATTCAACTTGAGTTATGAGTACGAATGGTTTTTTTTTTAATTTTCAGGAAGGACAAAAAACGAATGAAATTAAAGTCTAATTGATTTTCTAGGTTCATTCGAATCAAATCATTTTTTCTCGAGCCGTACGAGGAGAAAACTTCCTATACGGTTCTAGGGGGGGTATTGTTCATCTACATCTATCCCAATGAGCCGTCTATCGAATCGTTGCAATTAATGTTCGATCCCGAAGAGAAGGAAAAGATCTTAGAAAAGTGGGGTTTTATGATCCAATGAAGAATCAAACTTATTTAAATGTTCCTGCTATTCTATACTTCCTTGAAAGGGGTGCTCAACCTACAGGAACTGTTCAGAATCTTTTAAAGAAAGCAGAAGTTTTTAAAGAACTTCTGTCTAATTAAACAAAATTCAAGTAAATTTAAAGAAATACCAAGGGGGGGTAGCGACTT